TACAGATTTCTGTTTGGATTGAATTTCCAAGGGAGATTGACTAAAATGAATCCAACCATCTCAGGTCATACCCCAATTAATATACTGGGACCTAAACTCTTGATTGTTATAGCGCCCTAGCCGCTCACTTCGCTCGCCTTGGCTTAGCTTTCCCGGCGTACTTGTTTCAATACAATAATTAGATCCATCTGAACCCCAGTCGATTAGGCCCAATGAACTCTCATGCAACAGTTGACACACTAGTCAAGAGGTCGTGGTCATAGCGAATTTCCATCTCCGGTTGGTTGATCGGACTAGTCTTTTATTTCTAGGAACCAAATGATTCAGGGATCGGCCTATTAATATACTCTGCATCCAATAGGGAACCTAAGACTAACGACTTGTAGCCAAGATCTATGCACCTTTACTTTACACCTTCCTTTGTCTTATTGATAGAATGAAGGTATATATATAATTTGCACGGCCTTTGTGGCTCAACTAGATCAGTTTCGATGGATAGTTTTTGACTTACTAGGCAAAATGACTGATCTTCCTCTCTGCTTCGCACAACTTCGCTCCTCGTTTCGCGAGTTCGATTAAAAGGACGAGGGAGTGGCGTGACTGGTCTATGATCACGACTTGGGTTTTTGTCTCGACCATGGTACCCGAGAGAAAGAAAAGTCTTAGTTAGCACCTCACTAACGCTCGCCTTCGGGCCCCCCCGGTTACCCAGTGTCGTAGTAAGAGTCAAATCCCAATTGGATGGGGGTTCCATCAACATTTAGATAATAGCAGGGCCAAGGTTAGATAAAAGCCCTTAGTAAAGCCATGAACTTTCAGTCAAAAAGCCTAATGAATCTGAGGGTAGGCCTGTTTAAGTGAAGAATAATGGTAGCTAACGGCCTTATACTGGAGATCTACCTCCCGCTCCTTGTTAACGACCGAACCCATCTACGAGATTGAGCGGAAGCAAGTCCCTAACTCATATTATGTCAAGTGATTATCAAGGGAATGTACATTGGTAGTCAATGGCCTTCTCTTTCCTTCCAAGAGTCATCGTCTTTTGCCATAACGTCCCAAAATAAGGAAATGTCGTCGGTGGTGAACACGAAAAGCAGGAGGGGCTATGATACCTAGTCCAGTATACAGAATGAAAGAAAGTTTTCTATTTTGACTTATCAATTATCTGTAGAACCCTAGCTCGATATTTCATATCAGCGTGGAGCGTACTCTTGGTTAGTTTTTCCTGGCTACGTCTTACTACACTCGCAGGTTTCGAGCTACTTGGCTAGCTGCGTAAGAGCTTCATGGCTTAGGGTCAACTTAGTCTCGGCTCGGATCGTTTGTTACGTATACTCCACTCGCCTGTGTAGGCTCGATTCAATAGCATCCCCCGGTTAGGGCGACATGCGTTAATTTTAGAATAAGATCTTTTATGTAGCCCAACTCATAGAGAGTTCTGTCACTTGGTCTGAACCTATTTCTTCTATTCCTATGATTGTTCAGTGATGGGTTTTCTCCTTTTAGGATTAGGTTTCTATCCCATATCGTGTTGTGCTAAGCTCATTTCTCTTATTAGGTCTTACCCTTTGTATTGTACTATGTGGACGTTCAGATTGCATACCATGCAAGTCATTCATTATCCACACATGTCATAGGGAGTTCCTATCGTAATGCACGACTACATAACCGCACTGCAAATACTAGTTTGGCTCATTATTGCCGAGACAATGGTCTACTTCTTCACATCCACCGCGCAATGCATGCAGTTATTGATAGCCAGAAAAATCATGGTATGCATTTTCGTGTACTAGCTAAAGCATTACGTATGTCTGGTGGAGATCATATTCACGCTTGTACAGTAGTAGGTAAACTGGAAGGGGAACGTGAGATGACTTTAGGTTTTGTTGATTTATTACGTGATGATTTTATTGAAAAAGACCGAAGTCGCGGTATTTTTTTCACTCAAGATTGGGTTTCTATGCCAGGTGTTATTCCCGTGGCTTCCGGGGGTATTCATGTTTGGCATATGCCTGCCCTAACTGAAATCTTTGGAGATGATTCCGTCCTACAGTTCGGTGGAGGAACTTTAGGGCACCCTTGGGGAAATGCACCTGGTGCGGTAGCTAATCGAGTCGCTTTAGAAGCGTGTGTACAAGCTCGTAATGAGGGACGTGATCTTGCTCGTGAAGGTAATGAGATTATCCGCGAAGCTTGCCACTCAATTTCCAGTCTCATCCGGTAGCTCCACAATCCAACTTTGGTACCCCCAGACTCGTATGGCTAGTGCGCCGGGTATTATCGTATAAGAGAAGAATTTTAGATAGATCAATCAGCTTTGCGTCGAGATAGATTCATACTTGGTGCCAAAAAAAGGAGTCTTCTCTGGCCCAGTATATTAATTGGGACTTGTTGTGTCCTCAAAATCTGCTCATCTTGAAAACCACGAAGATAGTGAACTTCATATCTGCCGGGCCATCTGGGATCTCGTCTTTTCCAGAGGTAGCTTTGCCAAAAAGCGTTATTTCATGCTTGCAATCCGCAGAATCCATAGGTGGGGCGATACAGATCCGCCAGTCGGTTGGATCTAAGTTAATCAAATAAGATAGTTCGATCCGTTTCATTTCTATGCTTCTCAGGTTCACCACTCGCCTGAAGAAACATAGATTGGTATTCTCATCCCATACGAGTCTGGCGCGCAAATGAATCGAACGTTGTTGGAACGTTCTAGTTTTCTAGGTGATATGAATGAAGCAATGTTCACACATGGACATTCTTGCGAACCTGGCCGCCTTTTGACTGCGTCTCCCGGGCAATCTCGGTACCTCAACCGGCTGCTTCCATCTTTTGTGAGCAGGGGGCTATTCCGTCACATCATATAGTGCCCTATTCTTCATGCCTTCTTTCCTGATATGATGACGATGAACGAGTTCCTCCTTCCCATTGAGAATGGTACAGGATTTCTTATTGTGAAGAATGCAACGTCCTCAAGAAGTGAGGGGAATGCAAAAAAGCGCAAAGAAAGCAGTAGCCCGTGAAGCAGCCTAGTCCTTCTTCTTGGCATCAGTGTGGCATAGAGATTGGGTCGAGGCGCCCGAAGACGTCAAGGAGCCTTAGCCCGAAGGAAGGAGCGAGCGATCCAGTATATTAATGCAGGCTTCTATTGCTACGCAACAATAGAGCAGGCGCGCCGCCCACAAAATGTTTGAATGATCGGGTAAAGAGCGAGCTTCTTATATGATGGGATCCGACGCATCCAGCAGAGCGAAGCAGCGTTCCATTCTCGGCATACTTCCGCATTGGCGGCGAATGGAGTGCCACAATCCCATTCAGCATTTTTGATCTACATAAGCCAAAGCCCATAGCACTGGCGACGTCTCCGGCATAAATGCGAGGAGGATGTATAGCTGATATAGGATCTTGTGGAACAGGATTTGATTCTGCAAGCGGTTCGGTACGAACGAAGAAATTTCGAACAAAAGGATCGGAACTCGCTGATAGGAAAGGAGAGAAAAACAAAGCAATGCCAAGAGCTCCGTCTATCGATGAACAGCGGATAGACGGAGCTCTCTCTTTTTCATCTCGTGCCAGATGCAACAAAAGAGTAGTCCTTTTTCCTTCTCGCGAACCACGGGAGCGCCCAGCGCCCAGAAGAGCAAAGCTCATTTTCCTTCCAGGGTAAAGCGGCGCATCAAAAAGGGCTGGCCCGTCAAAAGTCCGGTTCCTTCGCGAACGAAGTTCAGAATCAACAAGGGCGGGACGAAAGGGAGTGTACAACTGGGGCGCAGCCCCGCTTTTTTGAGATATAATGGAGTTCTTCACGAAGTTCGAGACAAAGGAAAAAAGAAAAGTTTCTCTAGAGCCTATTCGTTTTGAGACATCATTGCTTTGGCCCCGGTAACAAAGAAGGAATCCATAAAAACTTGGGATCCAACACCATGATAAAATACTACCCTCATGATTAGACCATGTCCCTGAGATTTGATAAAAGAAGGGTGCATTAGCGGTTAATACGTTGTAATTTGAGTTGTTATTAGGAATATGACGGAACGAAAGACCAAGGAAAGGAAGAAGAATGCACCAAAATGCAAGTGCTGCACCAAACGCTGGTGCTGGTGGTTGTTTCTTGTTGTAAGTGAATGCAATGAAAAGACCCGGAAATAACGAATAATGAGAGAATTCATTTATTGACATTTCGTGCTCATTTCAAAATTTCTGCTTTGTTATTCCCATCATCTGGTAACCACAGGATGATCTCCTCTCCTTTTAGTAATAGATCTTTTTGATATGTCCTTTGTTTAATAGTGGAAGAGAAAATGCATCGAGTCGTTTATCAAGAAAGTGGACGAGCATGGCGGTCCCTATATCTCTTCGGGTTTTTCCTAAAAGTATTTTCGTTTCTTATTATCTGACTCCCGTTTGTTTGTTTAACTCAACACCAGCACCTGGCTTTCCTTACTTGTCTGGAAGTACAAGAAGGTTGGTAGCTTTGTTAGGACTTAGGTGTTTTAAAGATGAGAAGACTGATTATTAGTTCTATATACATAACTCGAGGTAGCGAAGCTGCTCTGCTTACTTAGCCGCTCACTCGAACTGTAGTTCTCGTTTTCTTGTCCTATCTTGTTAAAAGAAGCGGATCGTTACCTCTGTGAGTTCCCTCTTTCGTGGATAGATCACTGAACTATGCGCCTATCTTCGCTTTTCGATCAGCCGTAGCTCCCCGTTTTCACTTAGCCTACGAACTACAACGCGTCTTACTGGAAGAAGAACTCCAGGTTGGCTCGAAGATGCCAACAGCATTCCGTTCACTTTCGCAATATTCACTCGTTTACTTGTTAGCTAGGGCAATTCCACACCTTCACTTTCCGAGTCATATAGGAAGATCTCTATTGCCACCTGTGTCCCATAACGAAGCTCTCCTTGCCAATAGCTATAGCTTGTCCGTCCCATCCAAGGTGCGTAGCGGGACGCTTATTAAATCTCGAACTCTTTTCCCGCGCCTTGCCTGCTTCTAGCATCTATCATCTCTATTGTCGAAGAGTATAACAAGGTGGACGTAAAGCCTGATTGCTCAAGTAAGTGTGGATTCAATATACCCAAGCACGGACCGGCGCCTCTCTTCCTTCTTACAGCCAACCGTTCACTTCCTCTAACGAGCGAGGAAACTTCGTTCAACACTTACTACGTTCTTTCAAAACCTTATCTTCCCTGAAAGCAAAGGTGTGGAATTGCCCCACCCAAACAAAACAAATAAGTAGCTACTTGGAATAGTTTGGATCCCCAATTTCTAGGAGTTTCGTATCAGTAGCCCGTGGTATATTAATTAAGTAAAGGATCCGAATGAGAATAGACAGCTGGACGCAATCGCAATTTGGAACCTGTTAGGCTCGAGCTACTCTACTACATAAGAATATGGCCAAGGAAAGAAGTCGAGAAGGCCTCACTCGCTATATAAAAACATCCTTGCTATAGAGCTGGTCTTGCTCATACGGTTCCGCCTGGTTTGACTTAACCCCAGGGGTGAAGGCGGGAAGTCAATGAAGAATACTACGGCCTAGGAATCAAAGAAGGAAGCCCATCAGTACCCCTAGTTTCTTAAGCTCCTAAGAGGAACGAGTTGGTTCGGAAGGCTAATCAGATCTACTAGGCAATCATCTACTTACATAGCCTACTTACCTTACATAGCCAGTTGCTTTCCGCCGACTACTTCTGAAGAGGTCCGGGGGACTTACTTTGAGCTCGGTTATCAACGAATGGACTTGGCTTATGACTAGGTTCCGCCCCTTCGCTACGCAGCTAGGTATTTAGGCACCTGAGGGGTACGCATGGAGGTGTGTTATACTATATTGACAGGAGATTCCGCCTGTTTTATTGGACTTAACATGAGTACCCTGCTAATGCTAAGTAGAAAGAAAGGCCACTGCAGCAAATTAGACTCCTAAAACTAGAATCGCCTCCCTCTGAATCGTACAGGTCAACGAAAGAGGCTCGAACTGCTTATGCTTACTCGAACAAGAGAGTCGACGTACGTACCTTCTTTCTGAAGCAGTGTGCCTACTGAGTGAGACCTGACCCTCGCTTCATAAGATGTGTGCTATGTCCTTCCCTCGGCCTGTGTCTTTTCAACCGCAAGCCAGCCTCCGATCGAGCATGGTATGATGGGATGCGGTTAGACGGGACTTCTCGCTGCTACAATGCTACGAATAACTATTACTTTGAGTCAAGACCTGCCTGCAGCATGGAATAATAATAGCGGTGAGGAAAACTAGAATGGGAGGGTCAAATCTCTTTCTTGAGCTATGTATGGCGGTCCTATACCATTTCTCAGTTCTCTGACTCGTGGCTACTTACTTTTTTTTTGTTGATTGGACACTCCTAGCGGTTTAGACAGATCAGCTTATAGCATTTCAAGCTTCGATCGTACGGAGTCTAATCTTCTCCTTCACGAGGCTCACAGAGCTCGCCTTCTAAAGAAGCTGAGATCTATGGTGTGCTTTGTTTCCCCTATTGCGCTAATGCAGACGACCCACGCCTTGTGGAAAGCATCAGTCAATAGCTGGTCTAATCCATACGACAAAGAAAGCCACTGAGTGGGGGCAAAGCATCAGTAAATAGCCCTCTACAGATTGACTCTAAAGATTTCCTCTGGTGCAGGATCAAAAAATGTTGAAAGAACAAGGCGACCTCTTCCAGAGGTCCACTTCGTCCGACCATAGGGAGCATAGAAAATTCTATGGCAAGGACGTCTCGATGCGAGTCTCATATGTATATCGAATTGATAGAGAGAGTCTCACACTAACCAACCAACTAAGATGGATTCAACTGGTTGTTTGGGTGCCGAAGATATGCGAGATCGTATGTGGGATTATTCCCCTTATTGATGCATTGGCTCTACGAGCGAAGTGCCAATGAGCGAAAGCTGCAGCTTCGTATCGACCAGTCAGTCGGCATGGGAGAAAGAATTGATTGAATGCGGGCAAATACAATTAAGACTTAAGTATAAGTAATAGGCATTCCTTTTTTGGAAGCCTTCATATTCGACTTCATCGGATGCTTACTACACGTAAGAATCCTATCGACACGTCCGCTGCGCCCCTTGGTCCCACCCGTCAACATGCATTCTTTTTTCATTCTATAGGCATCCTCTTGCTTGGCCTTGGCTTTCAGACTTGACACCTTTCTTGGCATCTCTCAGCCAAGACCGCTAATGCCGAATCCAAGACCTCTAGCTGATTCCAATACCTGGTTCACGCTTGACAGCCAGAGCTAGTCTTCTTCCCACTGACCACTACTAATAAGATAAGACGAACCACTACCAGTAGTCCTTTTTCCAACAGATGGGGTTCAATAGCTGCTGATTTCTGTAACAGCTTGTTCTGTCACAGCTTCTTCAACTCAACCACCCCCAGGGTAGTAAGTAAGGTAGCAGGAATAGATCTACTAGGCCTTGAGTCGGGTTTGAGAACTCCTCTCCCCCCTCACTACTCTCTTTGGTTCTGCCTTTAAGAGGCCTGTAGAGGGATCATTTTCACTGAAAACTCTTCTCTCGGTCTCCCTATTAATCTACTGCTTGACTTAAACAAGTGACCTCTTTTCTTTCATCTGTGAGAGAATGTCTCTAATTCACTCTCGGATCTAACTCTCTTTCTTTTTCTTTCGGGCTTAGCCTAGCCCCGTGGGAAGAGTTAGTAATTGATATCCATATTCAAAGGTTCCACAAAACAAAAGCGCTAGACCCCTGGTCCTTTACTTTAATCAACAAGGCTGCTTTCCCTGCTAACCCTTCTCGCCAAGGAAAGAAGTCCAATAGCAGCTGATCTTAAATCAATAGAATAAGCGAAAGGTTCAAGCGGCTCTCTCATTTCTCCATCTGCAGCCTTCGCTCTTTCACTCCGACAAAAAGACCTTGGCATCGCACTTAGCTGCTTTAGCCGACTTAGGGCCCTTTCTTCTTCTTCATACGCCCTTTCTTCTTTCGTTTCGTTTTTCGTGGTGTCTTTTGTTCCAGTGGTGGAAATGGAGCCTTTTACGCCACGGTGTGCCCTATCGGGGGTCTTCTCTCGGGCAAACTTACCTGCCCACCCGCGGGACAAGACACAAGACAAGACAGAACCTGGGAGTCTGGATCACTGCTTTGGCACCCTTGATAAGTGGTGCCTTCGTCGTAGCAGTGCCTTTCATCATAGTGGTGGAATGCCTGTGTCTGAGGGGCCAGAGAAAAGTTTTAAGATTTCGCCGTTGCAGGAGAAAGGTAGCGGTACCTATTGCATATCCGATTCTCCATTTCGTGGTGAGATCACTTCCGCAGAGCTTGATCTTTCCGAGGGTACAGTGCTCCTGTCGGATAACTTGTCTAATTCCCCATTCTTGCCTGGATGGGCTACTTCTTCGTGGTGAGAACCCAGAGAATCAAAACGATCATTTATTTATTTACAAAATGGTTGTCGCGAGGTAACCCCCGCCTCCCCTATCAATCGTTCGAAAATGAGTGGATTTCGTCCTGTGCCCAAAGCGGAGGGTGCCCATTGCCGTGAAAGCTTTGATAGCGACCTACGCCCTATTTGTTCATCTATCTCATTCCGGACTGCACGAGTCTTGTCGGGAGTGGCTATCACGATTCCGACTCCTGCTCCATTGTCATTGGTGGATCCGTCGACGAACAATCCGTTTGTACCGAAACTTTGAAAACTTGGAAACTGAGAGTCCTTTGGTAAATACATCTGCAACCTGATGATCAGTGGAGACAAAAAGAACCCTAAGAGTCCCACGAGCAACACATTCCCTGACGAAGTGATAATCAATTTAAATGTGTTTGGTTCGAGCATGGAAAACAGGATTCACCGCCATGTAAGTCGCACTCACATTGTCACAAAAGAGATATATAGGTAGCGAGATAGAGATATGGAGATCACGAAGAATGGAGCAAACCCTTTAGGTACGGAATGTGACGGAACGGAATTATATCTAAGGTCGGCTGTGATAGAGGCGAGGGCTCGGTATTCCGCTTCGGCACGAGATCGACCATCATGGGCTTATAATCTGAATCACGAGTAAGATTGAGGGAGAGGTATAAATAGACACCGGATTGGCTTGCGGGGTTAGCAAATTCCTGTTGGATTATTTGCTTAAACCACCTGAGACTACTGATGTCCCATCCTTAACTGATAGAGATCTATAGTCGGTTTGAAAGAAGGCGGTCCGAATCATTGATTTAATAGCACCCGAGTCAATTTGAATGATCAAAGCCTCCCATAGATAGTTTTCTTGCGAGCGGCCTAAGGAAACACAGTAAATCTGCCTCCAAGAGGTAAACCTGTCTACAGAATCGGACAGGAATAACGAACGCGAATGAATATGACTGGGCTTAGCTGCTTCCTATCCCGCGCCAAGGCTCAGCTACTCCTCCTTAATTTCCCGACCAGACCTAATTTCTTCCATCCGGAAAGCCAAACCAAAGAAGTAAAGCAATAAAGAATATTCCCGGGTACCTATACAACATATGCAAACCAAACGAATAAGGAAAGCAATTGGCGCGGGACTTTCGGCAGTGGGACGAGCACAGGGAATAAAATCATTCTTATTCCCGGTACCCGAAGAAACAGTAAAGCATCGATGTTCGGTTGATATTGATCAGAAAGAAATCAGCATGCGGAAAACGAATACTCAGATTAGGGAGATGTTTTTATAACATATTCGCGAAGGGATCCTGATTCATCTGTCTGGTTTAGAAATAACCGAACTAGATCAGTTCTTTCATAAGATGGCAAGCACCTTTGCCCTAATTAATATACTGGCCTTCCGCTCACTTCGCTCGGACGAAAGTGGACCTCATGAAGAGGTCGCCTTGGATTCAAAATCAAGCTGTTCGCTAGTTCTCTGTCCAATCTACCTAGAAACTAGTAAGGGGCGTTGGAAGGTAGTGAATTATTGGCATTGATGAATCAAGATCGGGCAAGTGAAAAGCCCATCTATTCTAGACGACCAAAGGGCGGATCAACAGTAGGTGATCAGTTCGCTTGGATGGTCACATACAAACAATAATAAGAAGAAATCTGCCGAAACCCGCGAATTCGTTCAAAAGAGAAAGATTCAGTCAGGTGCTCTTATTGTCTGTATGGGGATCGTGTTCCATCACATAGATGACATGGGGCGAGAAATGAATGATACATTGTTTCTTCCCGACTTTGGCCTACGAGTGCATGAATGGCCTCATTGGTGTATATGTACACATTTCTGCGGTAAAAGGCTATGCGGCCGGTGGAATAGGTGATTTATTTGAGTCAGCATATCCAACATAGACATATTATCTTAAATAGTTTGGATGTGTATATTCTGATTGGTTTCGCATCGGCATGACATATCTTGTGCGAGTTCAGAGCACAATTAATATACTGCCGAACGAATTTCATTTTTTCCTATCGGTCCAGCACTATAAGCATCTTTTGCTAGGCCAATTGGAATAGGTATGACCTGAGGGTTAATCATCACTAGAAATCATAACAACATAAACAACCTGAATCAAAAGAAGAAAACCTCTTTCGATCGGCTCCCTAAGCAGCTCATTAGGTAGAAACTGGTAGAAGTGCACTCGCGGTGCGAACAACATGGGGTTAGGCCCAATAGCCATTTCCCTTGAGAATGTGGGGGGACGCGGGAAGAGAAGTGAAATCATCCGGCTTTTATACATGGCTGTTTCGGATTCCATTCGAAGTAAGCTGAACTCGCACAAGATATGTCATGCCGATATCATACGAGAGACCTTGTTTTGTAGTGAATTCTTCGCTACGGCGGGGGAACAGTGAATTCTTTGCATTCTTTTCATTGAGCTGTTGATATAACCAAAACTTTCGTGAAATGACCAGACACCCTAAGTAACCAATTCACACGTGGATGGCAAATCGATTGACGCGCGATTTCGCTGGCTCTGGAGCTGGCTTTGTGCTAGTGCTATAGCGAGAGATGCATAGATGGGCAGTAGAAAGAACAGAATCCCTTGTTTTCATTGCATTGATGAAACAATGCCAACAAACACTTGTGTGTAACCAAACATGTCCGATGAAACACTTCCCGAGAAGCCAGAGGCTGTTTATACTGGCGGTCATACGCCATGATATGCATGATTTAGACCTAATTTCGTAGAGAATTTCGTACGTAAACTAGATACATGACAGAATTTCTTCACTGGAATCAAAATAGACTTGTTTTTCACATCAGAATTCATTGAAACAGGGGACCAACGGGACGAAACAGGTGTAACATTTCATTCTCGCAATCTCAAAACATAGCTCTATATCAGCTTAGACCAGCGGTAGGGAAACAGCATAGGACCAAGCTATGATAGCTAATGTTGTGCTATGATATCCGGAATAACCAATCGATGAAACCACCCGGACACCTGACCGCAGCTGCTTCCATCGGAGTCTCTTTCCGACATCCCCAACCCCGATTTGTCAGGCTCCCGTCTCATCGTAGAAACTGTTTGCCGGAACGAGTCAAACTCAAACAGAGCTATTACTATGAAAATCGAGAGAAGTCGTTCTCGAACTGACATCAACCGTTCTTGATCAGCCAACTCTACATCTCGCTGAGTCACAGGTCCATCCGAGTAAAAAACACGAGACGACTGATTCGCTCGAAGAATAGACAGAGGCGACCTCGCAAGCGAGGTCCACAGTATAAACATTGGCGACCTCTTCATGAGGTCCACTTTCGTCCGAGCTCTAGTGAGGTGCCTAGTATACCAAGTCCAAACTATTCTTCTCTTCGGGAGGAGAGCTAAATTGCTCAAGCTTGATTCAAACCGTGTTTGTTGGCTCGAAAGCCGGCCTTCCAAAATTGGCAGTTTCAAGGTAAGAGTTGATTAGAAAGCCGCTTCCCTTGTAGTTGTCAGCTCGTTCTTGACAAATCCTATCGGGTCTTCATAATCTGGAGTAAAAGGATTCGAACCTTTGCATGCCGGTACCAAAAACCGATGCCTTACCACTTGGCTATACCCCAGGGGTTCTCTTCATGATTAGGAAGAATGAAGATATTCTGTCAGACCCCCGTAGTAATTTAGCCTGACAGACTATACGCTCAGGTGCGCCTAAAGTCTGTCTTATTGACCGAATCCAAGCTCTTACTACGACTACTTTTCTAAAATAGGAGCCATAATGTCATCTCTGGTAAAGAGATAGCACTAGGTGGTGTCGCAACTCTTCTATTTGAAAGCACTTTTGGCTTCTGAAATCCTTCCAGAAAAAAGGTGAGTAACAAAACTATGGAAAGTTTTTAGACATCACTAGTAGCAGAAGCCGCGGGGAAAGAGTAAGAGAAGAGGCCAGTCGGACACTACTATAAGCCAGTCGGGCACTACTAATATAGATTCAGGTGCTCGTGGTCGAGATAGGGGTGCCGAATACTTCACTCTTAATGTCATTGATTGATCGTTTTCACTTTCGAAGATAGCTGGGCTATAGGAGAGTTTCGTTCCATCCACCTTAGTCACTGTGGTCAGGGCGACGGAGCCTGTATTAGATTAGTCCCTCCCTTGTTAGGGCTGGACTTGGTATCTACGCCCCTCTCCTTTCTATACGCATAGATGAGATCAAGTTCAATAAGACCCTATACAAGTGAAATTAATAAGAAAGATGAGATCCTTCCTTCGGGCGCCTGTTGCCTTTCAATCCACTAATGAACGTTTTGCCAAGCTCACTAAGTAGGGTCTAACCTAGCTTGTATAAATAACAGTACCTAACCCTAGGCCAGTATATTAATTGGTACAGGGTAGAGGCCAGGAAGTAACAGCGGGTCTCTCTCTACTATTTATTAGTCTCAGGGTCTTATTACTTCCCAAACAAATTCTTCTACATCTATATCTAGACACTGGTTCATCAAGAATACGCAAGAAAAGCACTTCGAATTGTTGATTCATCGCCAGAGATGGCTTAGAACCAATAGTTCATTATCTAATGGATCTGGTGCGTAGCGACTTACATCATAGGTAAGGCAAAGCGCTTTCTTTTAAGAATGCATATGGTTCCATCTTTCTGTCTTTAGTTAACCCACCTTTTTCTAAAAGTGCTTGTAGTAATTATGGAGTCTTTATTCATTATTCTATTAGCATAGCATTAAGTAGTAAACACACTAGGGGTTTTACCATACCATACTATACATGCAAACATAACAAATAAAACAAAAAAAAGAGAGTTTGCATAGATAGGAGTCTATCTCCAGTAGGCACCGGAGTAGATCTACACTAAAAAAAGACAAAGAACACCAGACATGAAAACAAATGTCTCCAGACACTTATTTAATTTAAACCTTCGAAAACTAAAAAGAGTCGACGGACTCTTCTATTCTAGTCTCCCCGGGGACCGCGGGTGACAGCACGCACAATTAGGTCTTCCTGCTCCGCCCGCAGCGCTTGCTGCCTCGTCTCCAAACCCTCTATGCGCTCTCTGGTAGCGCGAATGCGCGCTTCTTTCCTTGCAGGATCCCCAGGGGTTCTAACACTTCTCGGAAGTTTAGCACTCTACGGTGCTCTTGAATTTCATTTAGCAGTTGCCCCATTTCGGCAGCAATTGCAGAAAGCCTGTTTGCAGCATCCATAGCCATACGTGCTAGTACTCAATTTTTTTGATTTGAATTTGATGAAGACACTTATCGAGCCTCCATTTATAGAGTGGTAGAGGAATCTCGCCATGCGTCACGAATTAGATGGCAGGCACAATTCTTAGTAGTTCTCCGCACTACTTTTCTGCAGTTGAAGACTATCATGCCTTTTGAATGAAAAACTGGCTGGCTCTGGCTACCTTGCGGAGCAAACAAAATCTCCCCAAATCACACTGCCTGTATGAACAAACAAAGTTTTTACAACCAGCTTACGTGGAAAAGATTCCATATTCTATGCCAATAGACTCGTGACATCCATGTACTGAGTCGTCAAATGAGTTTTTTTCCCAAGCTTACATGAACCATCAAAGAAAGTCCTACAAATTAAGACTTGGGCCTGTCAAGCCTGCTTTCCTCGATGGAAGCCCAGGGCCAAAACACAACAAGCCTACCCATCATCAAAGCAAGCCCAAGCCCATGCAAGAAGGACCTCATTGTCATGGAAGCCCTTTCGCTCCGCACCTCAATATAGTCTATGAGAACGCTGACCAACTCTCGAACCCTAGCTCTCGCCTTCTTCCGGATTTGCTCCTAAATTCCAGCTATGATCGACCTTTCGAATGAATGAAGTTCAAAGCTAAGGTCTTTGGTCGCCCAATTAATATACTGGGCCAATCATTCTTCTATGTACGATAGTCATAAGGCAGGGGACCGATCCAAACTATTCTGACAAGCTAATCCGAAAGGGCCAGCCCGAGCCAAGGCCGATGTTTATACTGGGCGAAAGAGGAGAGACCGAGATGTGATTGCATACCTACCCGGTGCCTGAGTACATGTGCAAGCACAGCAAAGGGTTGGCGTTCTTAATTTAGTCAAAAACGAGAGGTCCGATAGGATGGTTCGGATCTAGGCCGATTGAAACTAAATATCCGTTGTTTTAAACGAGTTCTATTGAGCCTTCAAACCTACCTGGCGTAAGTCGGATCACAAAGCTTCATAATCATAAGGAAACCGCGGATATGGGTACTTCTTTTCTGGTACCCGACCAATATAATATGTCTACCCATGAATTACTTCTTTAACTTATGCTGCTTCCAGTTTTCTACCGAACTTGTGTAAATTAGTCCAGGGGCAAGCGCTCTCTATAGAGCTTTCTTGTGAGCCAGGTTGCTTATTATTATGCCTCTTGGCGTTTGGGTCTTGTGAAACACGTTCCGTGTTCTTATGCACCTCCCTATGGTCGCCTTGGTCATGGTCTCAAGAGGTAGCGCTTTAGCGGTGTGGGAGGAAATACCATCTTCTCGGCTGCTTGGGGGACTGCTCTATAGTTTATCTAGAGAGGTGTCCAGTATATTAATTGGGGACCGATCCAGTATATTTAATCGAAGATGTGAAATCTGCATGAACTCATTCGGCTTTGCCCTTAGT